CGTGGGAATAAAAGAATTGCTTTTTTATAGATAATAAAATGATCTAGATTCATATCAGTATCTGTAAATATAAATAAAGTCTAAGGAAACGCTATTTGTTTATTGAAAGAGTGATTATCAACCTATTTTGAACTACTGAAAGGATCATTAGTAATGCAATTTGTGTTCCCTATCACTAAAAAGAAAGTGCATAGCCATGTTGGTATCACTATATAACTTGTGTCTCTGTTATAACATGAAAAAGTAGGGTTGAATTCAACCCTAAAAATATTGATGCGGTATACCTCATTTCCCTGGGATTGTAGTTCAATTGGTCAGAGCACCGCCCTGTCAAGGCGGAAGCTGCGGGTTCGAGCCCCGTCAGTCCCGACGGATCAAATAAACAGATCAATTCATCTATACATTTTTTTTCTGGCAAAAGAGGCACACCGAAATGAATCGTATTTCAGCCATTCAACCTTCTCAATCTCAATAGGTATTTTTTATTTTTTAGTTATTTCTTACCAAAGATATACAAATATATCAAATGTAATTACTTCAACTAGTACTGATTGGTAGGGAGAGGTGTAGAAGTGCATTTGTCTAATTGTTGGGAACATCATATTTTGGAACATAAAATTCCGGATTACAGGGGATAGTGTACTGCGTCTAGTTTAAAAATTTATTGCCTCCATCTAATGGGATAGAGTATCATATGTTTCTCGGGAGCACCTGCACAACTAGAATTCATTTATTGTATACTACAAAATTAAATTTTAGTTACCCCGAAAAAAGTTTTCATATGAAAACTTTTTTCATTTTTATTTCTAGCTCTGCAGTCTCAATGACTCAAACTAACTCCTTTTAAAAAATCTATCTCAGTCAAATTTTACACCGAACGTTTAATATATGCTAGCAAGAAAAGATAATATTAAGAAAAGAAAGATCAAACAAGTTATTCGTGCGATAATGAATAATTTTTTTCCTTTTTATCTTAGTAACTAGTCAAATTAAGGGTGCTGTCGATAAAAGAACAAAGCCTATAAAATGAAATAATTTTAGAGAAGATTATAACCGGAATTTTGCTTTTTCACACTTTTCTTTTTCTTACAAGAAAAAGAAAATTATATCCTAAAAATAAAATAGGAGTTTCGAGTTTAACCCCCCCCCTTTTTTTTATTTTCCTTTTATTGTTGTTATTTTTTATGGGGTCAATGCAATGTAAGTGTAAACCGGTCAGATGATACTTCATCCGATGATTGTCCAAGGAAGATTTTAGGTTACGGATATAAAATAAAAAAATATTTCTTGATTCGATTCCGAATTCGATTGAGTATGGATAAAGGAGCTTCCTATGTTATACTATTTAATTAGCGACGACGAAGTAATTTGATAGTCCAGCTATTGTTATTCATAATATTGATGCGAGTCAATATCATTGAGATGTAATTCATCCCGTTGAATTTACAGGCGAATTTTTTTTATCTCTATGGGATTAAATCCCGAGTTATTGCGAAGTAAAAATAAAATAGATTATGGAAGTAAATATTCTCGCATTTATTGCTACTGCACTTTTCATTCTAGTTCCTACTGCTTTTTTACTTATCATATATGTAAAAACGGTCAGTCAAAACGATTAATCAATCTGAATTTTCTTAGGTCTTTATCAACGAGAATGATTTAAGAAACAAAGGATTCCAATTTCGTTTCTTAAATCCTCATTTAACTACGCAGGCTAAAATCAACAGTATTCTATGAGATTTGATAATATGGTAGAAAGATATCAATCTTTCTACCATATTATCTATTAGATTGGCTTTTGTAGTGTATAAAGTGGTATAAAGATACCGGCTTAATCTAGATCAATCCAAAATAATCAAAAAGTTACTTTTACGGCGTAAATTCCGATATGTCTTATTATTTAAAATAAAAGTGAAATCCCAGTATCCATCGAAAAATACAAATAAATAATAATAAATGGTCTGTTGTGCCTTATTGTTCCGATATATGTCTGAGAAAAGCCCTGCGGCGAAATAGAGAATTTAGGAAAACGAAAAGTTCTTACGATCCCTACCCGTATCCCCTTCCGAAATACAAACATGGGAAGCATTTAAATATCTGTTTCATTGACATTATTCTAATGAATGTTCAAACAAAACCCTTTCTATAAAACAATTGAGAAAGTTTGATTCCTTACCGCAATTACATTAATTGTAATTCTAGAGTCCACTTCTTCCCCATACTACGAGTGAAAGAGAAAATGTAAAGACTACCATTAAAGCAGCCCAAGCGAGACTTACTATATCCATGTGAATTATGTCCCCAATCTCTATGAATATGAAGGAATTTTTCCAGTCTTGTTCTCTAATAATAGTGAAATCCGGGGTGCATAGTCAAAAGGGGGTTCTTACCCCAAACTCTTTATTTATTGAACCAATCCAATAAAGGCACTTATAAAAAATTTTTCTCAAAATTTTATGATCATTATGATTTTTAGGATAATGGGGAAAGATAAAGCACAAGCAAAATCTGCAATAACCCCCGTCGGCCGCGGGAGTCTTATTAATAAGTAGGTACGAATAAAAATAATAATATTATATAACCAAAGTGGATCATTATCTATCACACACATACCTCTGTTTTTTATTTTTGATTTGATCTCTATTTCGTCTCTGTTAAAAAAAGGAGAGACAGTCGTTTATACAGGGGTTACTGACCATAAGTTTTTTGCCACTTTTAGATATAATATATATATAAACGTTACATATAAATATCTTTCGCGAAACACAACCCCCTATATGCTTCGAATCAATCGCGTACCCACGGCCACGTCCCCTCAGCTGGGGAATTTTTCAGGGAGTTTCGGTCTTTTGTTGATCAGGCGACACCCAGATTTGAACCGGGGAAAAAAGGATTTGCAGTCCTCCGCCTTACCGCTCGGCCATGTCGCCAAAAAATAGATGATAATCTTACCTCCTTTTGGTTGGAGGTGGATTACTGAACTTATTTTTTTTTACTTGCATCTAGAATCTCGTTTGCCTTAACCAAAAGAAATCATTCCCCTTTTATTAGAGGATTGATTGTATAGTCTTAGCAACTATGCAATGCCGAAAAACCTCCCCTATACTTTCTATTGAGAAGGCAAATTCATTAAAAATTGGAACCATTAACTATTGACTTGTGACTTGACTGCACATTCATGAATGATTCTTAAATTTGGATCGCAAATTATGTTTCCCTAATGCAAAAATAAAGTCGAAATAATAGCTTAACTAATTATTATTGATTCTTTTAAATTTTTCTTAATTTTTATCTATTTCGATTTTATTAAATATAATATATGTAATTTTATATATGTAAAGTAAACCCCGGAACCATAACAGAACTTACCCAGATATATAATGGAATATTTTTTATTTAATATATTATGCCCATAGGGGGAATTATCAGAAACTATCGTACTTCAATTTTTCATTGAAGCGGTTAACGAAAAAAGTAAAAATTTGGATAAAACACCGACTGCGTTGCCTGCCCCGAATAGAATTGCAAAAAGGGTTAGACGAATTTTTATTTTCGGGATATAGAGAAGATAGCTATACATATTTACTAAATACAACTAAATATAACTCGCTTACCAAATGTATTTTATGAATTCTAGTTCATAATATAGGTCAAAGTTTCTATTTATTTTAGCAGCACATCTTTTTTACAATGAAATACAAAAGAGGGGTTAAGTAATAAAAAAATCAACGTTGGACAATTTCTGATTATTAAATCTTTATCTCGGCGAACAGATAAAATATCGAATCCTTTTCTTTTAGGGTATCCAATCGGATTGGAATCTGTAATATCAGTATAATAGTAGTAATTGAATCACTTTTGGTCTGATATAGTAAATCTGAGGAGTATAATTTTCGTTCCAAAAATGTTTTCTCAATTCCTTTCATCTTTTCATCTTACAAATTAAATTCAAAAATTTTACTTGAGTAGAAAATTATCCCCATTCATACATATTTTATACTTTTCATATTGGGTAAAATTTTATGTGATTCAGTAAACAGAATATAAATTCCAGCGGCGTTGGGTCGATCTATATGATTCGATGAAGAATGCGCTAATAAGGGGATTTTTCTATAAATGGGAAATTCATTTCAAATGTTCCGGGATGGAAGTGAGGGAATGGCGACAATACCTGGTCTCAATCAGATACAATTTGAAGGGTTTTGTAGGTTCATTGATCAGGGCTTGACGGAAGAACTTTATAAGTTTCCCAAGATTGAAGATACAGATCAAGAAATTGAATTTCAATTATTTGTGGAAACATCTCAATTGGTGGAACCATTTCTAAAAGAAAGAGATGCTGTGTATGAATCACTTACATACTCTTCTGAATTATATGTCTCCGCGGGGTTAATTTGGAAAACCAGTAGGGGTATGCAAGAACAAACAATTTTTATTGGAAACATTCCTGTAATGAATTCTCTGGGAACTTTTATAGTAAACGGAATATACAGAATTGTGATCAATCAAATACTGCAAAGTCCCGGTATTTATTATCGGTCAGAATTGGACCATAACGGAATTTCGGTCTATACCGGCACCATAATATCAGATTGGGGAGGAAGATCAGAATTAGAGATTGATAGAAAAGCAAGGATATGGGCTCGTGTGAGTAGGAAACAGAAAATATCTATTCTAGTTCTATCATCAGCTATGGGTTCGAATCTAAGAGAAATTCTAGAGACTGTTTGCTATCCTGAAATTTTCTTGTCTTTCCTAACTGACAAGGAGAAAAAAAAAATTGGATCAAAAGAAAATGCCATTTTAGAGTTTTATCAACAATTTGCTTGTGTAGGTGGTGACCCGGTATTTTCTGAATCCTTATGTAAGGAATTACAAAAAAAATTCTTTCAACAAAGATGCGAATTGGGAAGGATTGGTCGACGAAACATGAATCATAGACTTAATCTTGATATACCCCAAAACAATACATTTTTGTTACCGCGAGATGTATTAGCAGC